CGGAAGTTCCTTAAAAACCTCTGCTTTCTTTAAAAGATTCTGAACAGTTCCTGTGGGTTGAGCACCTTTTTCAAGGAAATCTAGAATAACAGGAACATTTAAATAAGTTTGATTCTTCATTGGATCATAAAATCCCACCTTTCTAAGATCTTTTCCTTCTCTTCGGGATCGAACATCAATTGCAACGATTCGATAGACGGCTCATTGGGATAGATGTAGATGAACAATACCCCCCCTAGAACCGTATAGGAAGTTTTCTCCTCGTACGGCTCGAGAAAAAATGATTTGATTCGACGTTTTGTCTTTGTTTTGTCTACGTATGCAATTCTAATAAATTAAATGACAAATTAGTCTATAAAATCACTTAGACTATGATTTCAGTCTTTTTTTCCTTCCGGAAAATGAAAAATAAACCATTCGTACTCATAACTCAAGTTGGATAACTCTCAACTAGCTCATTAGTCAATTTCATTTATTGAGTGGTCTTTTCCCCCTTTTGTTTCTCTCGTTTCAAATTATATTTGGAGTCTTTAGTCTGATCCAGTTATTGAGACTATCGAGACAATTAAAATGGTGTTTCCTTGTTCTTAGATCCCTTATTCTTATTTTTAATCATTGGGTTTAGACATTACTTCGGTGCTTCTTAATCCTTTCAAAATGGCAGCAACATACCCTTTTTTGATTTCTTTCTATCAAAGAATCCTCTGGACAGTTGATTCATGAGTGATACACTTTGAATCGAAAAGTTGGATAAATTCCAACAAGTTTTACTTTTGAATTGAAAACTTGCTCGAATTGGATGCTTTTGATTTCTATATATGGAAGATACATTTACGAAGTTGTTCCTATTTATTGGCATTAACCCTAGATCCTTGCCCCCGAGAAATGAATTAATCCTTTCTACTCGAGCTCCATCGTGGACTATTTACAACCCAACAAAAATCGAGTGTAACAGAACAAACAATGTCGAGCCGAGAGCACCCTCATTCCTAGATAAATCGAAAATGGTGGATGTTAAAATCCACAACGGATCGTGTCCTTCAAGTCGCACGTTGCTTTCTACCACATCGTTTCAAACGAAGTTTTACCATAACATTCCTCTAATTTGGAACCGGTATGGAATTGATTCAATCATGGAATCATGAATAGTCATTGGTTCAGTTGTACATCGACATCGTAATCTAGACCTTTTCTTCTATATATGATACGTGGAACGGTTTTTCTGAAAAAAAAAGTCTTAGCAAGAAAACATCTTTAACATACATAAAGAATATATAGATAATAGAAACAAATAGAAATATGAATCTGCATCTTCAAGTGACTCATATAGGATTTATTAAAGGATTTCCTACCTTTTGAGTACCAAAAATTCCACTTACAAGGAATCAAAATTTAGTCAAAATAGTTCTAATTGATATTTTCAAAGTTTCCTATTTAGACATCATTATTTAATTTGAAGAAAATTGGACAATAATTAAGTATCACGTTTGATCTTCATAGGAAGATAAGCCTTCCTTTTTTAATTGACTCATCTCGGATTTAATTTAAAATAGATCAAAGATAAAGAAGAAAGAAATCAAATTTTTTTATGAGATGGATAAAAAAATTATGTAAGTTCAAATTTGAATCTTTTAAGCGATACATTTCCTTATTTTCTATAGATTGTGTTTAACATGGGATTGAGTAATATTTCAATAATAGACTCTTGTCATAAAGTGAATAATAAGGGATAGGATAAATCAACCCTGCCTCAATCGGTACATAGATTTCCAATTTTTCATTAGAGCCAAACACGAAATACCTAAATAAAATGAGATTCAAAGAAAATAGATTGACTCCATAATATATTTCTATATGTTATGGAACTTGATCGTTTGTTAATGATATTCAAACAGACACAGATATTCAAATTAATACGGATTAACTCCCCCTTCTTCTTTCTATGGGAATAATGGAGCATAAAAAATGGATATGCTCTGGGACGGAAGGATTCGAACCTCCGAATAGCGGGACCAAAACCCGTTGCCTTACCACTTGGCCACGCCCCATTTTAATTTCTAATCTACACTCAGAAACAATAATATTGGTATAGGTTCTTTGTCAACTACAGTCCGAATATCTATATATCTATAGAACAGATTAGGACTAGAATTTTTATACATATAGATATAGAATTCAACTAAATTTATTGATCATTACATCGAATTCAATTAAGATATTGTATGAAAGTATGATTTCTTCTATTCTCCTTTGAGAATTGGAGGATTTTTGGTTGGGTGGGTTCAAAGAAAAAGAAGGATTTTTTGTATACCTTACTTACTTTCTTCCTTTTTCCTTATATCAAAAACTCAATCAAAATGCAATTATCTCCAAGAACAAAATGTCTGTTATGCTTAATATCATTAGTTTAATCTGTATTTGTATTAATTCTGCCCTTTATTCGAGTAGTTTTTTCTTCGGCAAATTGCCTGAAGCCTATGCTTTTTTGAATCCAATCGTAGATTTTATGCCAGTCATCCCTCTGTTTTTTTTTCTCTTAGCTTTTGTTTGGCAAGCTGCTGTAAGTTTTCGATGAGATCCTTAATATCCTAGAAAATGTATGATTTGTTCTAGAAAACATTGTAACAATTGATAAAATCAGATAAGTTTTAGAGTATGAACCCTCGATTCGCACACTGAAATTCTCGGCTAGTCGCCATAAATCCGGCTTACCCCCATTTCCTCACTTTTACCCCTTTTCTAGAAAAAGGCCATAACCCTATGTAAGGTCTCCCACAATATCTAATTTGGATATGAAAGACATTTTTGTTAATGAAATAGAAATGGATTTGTGACAATTCATTTCTATTTCTAGAAAAAACCATTTCTTGGTAGGATATGTGGTAGAAAAAATGGAAGATCTATTCTCTTTTTTTCAAAAAAATAATCTTGGAGATTGTGTAATGCTTACTCTGAAACTCTTCGTTTATACCGTAGTGATATTTTTTGTTTCTCTCTTTATCTTTGGATTCCTATCTAATGATCCGGGACGTAATCCTGGACGTGAAGAATAAAATTAAAAGGGTTTTCCTTGGTTCATTTTCAAATTTTCTTAGGATTTTATGTATTCCACATCTATTCCACACGTTTAACTAAGATTTCAAAAATTTGAAAAAAAATAATAAAGTCATCAACGGAAACGGAAAGAGAGGGATTCGAACCCTCGGTACGAATAACTCGTACAACGGATTAGCAATCCGACGCTTTAGTCCACTCAGCCATCTCTCCCAATTTAAAAAGATAATTACTACATTACACATAATGGAAGGAGTCTTTCTCGCTCTTCTTTCTCTATTATATATATAGAGAGAGAGAAAGATCCACAAATCAGGAATTTCCTTTATCTAAAAGAGGGGGCTCTAACGCGCCAACAATCGAACTAAAGAAAGACCTCTTTGTGTTGATTTTGTTCGAAGGGACCTTCTTATTCTGATGGCCTGGCCTGGTCAGTACCTAGCCGGGCCTTTTTTTTGTTCCAACGAATTAGAAATTATAGATATAGATAAATAGATCTATAACGATTTATTTGATTTGAAATCAAAATAGAGTTATTTTTTTATTATATTATTCAATTGAATATCTTATATTCAAGCAACCACAAAAAGAAGAAAGACTATTTACATCCCTTTTCTTGTTCTATTTTTATTTTCCGAACTCAAATAAAAAAGAAACTATCGATTCTGCCCACAATGCATTTTTCTGTTATGATTTTAGTCTTTTTTTTTATCCGTATCTATCTTCTTCAGCAAAAGAGAAAACTTTAGTTATTTTTTTAATTTATGAAATTAAATGAAGCTTCTTTGCCGAATCTCATTAAATTTGGATCTCCCCACGAAAGAGTTCAACACTCTAAGTTTGATGATTCTTTGATGATCCTATCTTTATCTTGATCATGCTCACTTATCTTGTTCGACAAAAGGTCCGTTTGTATACAATAATCATTTGTAGCGGGTATAGTTTAGTGGTAAAAGTGTGATTCGTTCTATTAACCCTTTAACAGTTAAAGGGTCTTTCGGTTTTATTCATATTCCGATCAAAAACTTTATTTCTTAAAAGGATTTCATCCTTTACCTCTCAATGATAAATTCGAGAAAAAATACACATTCTCGTGATTTGTATCCATGAGTCAGTTATAAATTGATTGGATTTTCAACTTGCGAAACATAATTTGTGAATTGGATCAAGACTTCCAATTGAATAAGTATGAGTAAAGGATCCATGGCTAAAGATAGAAAGTCAATTTCTAATCGTAACTAAATCTTCCATTTTTTTCTTTCTAAAGAAAGAAATTGAAGCAAAATAGCTATTCAACGATGACTTTGGTTTACTAGAGACATCGGCATATTGTTTTAGCTCGGCGGAAAACAAAATCCTTTTCCTTAGGATCCTCTCAAATAGGAATAGAGAACGAAGTAACTAGAAAGATTGTTAGAATCACCTTCTTCTAGAAGGATCATCTAGAAAGCAATTTATTTTGTTTGTATTCAGACAAAAAGCTGACATAGGTGTTATGGGTCTCGTTTTATTCATTTTGTTCACATCTTAGATCTAGGAATTGACTCATCTTCCATAAAGGAGCCGAATGAAACCAAAGTTTCACGTTCGGTTTTGAATTAGAGACGTTCAAAGCGATGAATCGCCGTCGACTATAACCCCTAGCCTTCCAAGCTAACGATGCGGGTTCGATTCCCGCTACCCGCTTATTTCCCTTTTGCTAAATATTCTATTAGAATTCTATTCTAGAATATAGATAATATATTTAGGCTTAGTGAATCGTTGAATATACAATTCCAAAAATTATCTCACATACAATCCGGTTTTTTTGTTTTCAATTCAAATAAGAGGTGGAAAGATCAAAATACGAAAAAATCGGAATGAACGGCGTCCATTGTCTAATGGATAGGACAGAGGTCTTCTAAACCTTTGGTATAGGTTCAAATCCTATTGGACGCAATTTATTT